ATATTCTCATTATGAACTGACAGGGGCTAGTATTTTTACAAGAAATTTCTAGCCAGCCTTCCTGGAAGAGCTTTTGTTTTTTCTTAATACCAATCATATTAGTACTATGGTAACTCCAACAATTTCTTTGTCCTCAACGCCTCTCATTTCTAGGAATTAGTCACTTCAACGATCTTCGATGGTTATACGGGTATCCAAACAAAGTACAAACGAGATGGATGCTTGTTGTCCCAACCATTCTTCTTAACCCCGATACGGATGGGGTAATTTATAACAAAGTTTTCATATTGTTGATTCCTGGGTGTAGTGCTTCTTCCCCTATGCTTCCTATGGATACTAATTAAATGAGATTGACCCACAATACACGAACCCATAGGTTAACCCTTTGCTCAATACTCAAACCGACAATTGAAGCATCTGAGGCTGCATCAATCGAGGATACACGACAGAAGGAATTGTTCCATCTCCAAACTTCACCTTCAAGAAGCGTAGCTTTATAATCTTTTCTTTCTATCTTGAATCATGTCTCTTTCGCCTAAGACTAAGGGCTAAAAAACAAGAAAAAAATCAAATCGCACCATCTCTGTAATAGGTAAATGCCTCTTTTTCTCCTGAAGTTGTCGGAATTATTCGTAATAAGATATTGGCTACAATTGAAAAGGTCTTATCAATAAAATTTCCATTTATCCGAGATCTAGGCATAATTAGCAATCCATTCTATAATTCTTCTCATTTCCCTGGGGGGAATGATCTCACAAACAAAGGAATTAGACAGTACAAAATAACATAAAAATAAAAGCATTGGATTCGAAAATTGTTCCCGGAGAAAGATAAGAAATGTTTTGATTTAATTGGATAAAATGCAATTTAAATTTAAGTAGTATACCAATGAACGGAAGTATTACTATTTTATCTAAGTTAAAGAATCAAGGACTTGATTTTCCTATGGATTCTGATAATTCAAGAAATTTGGATTCCTATAGATAGAACCTTTGTCTAAATGGAATCGTAGTATAAAGGATGGATGCTTCAATTGATTTCCATTGATTTTATCCGGTATAAATGTCAGAACAAAAAAAGATTATCCGTCGGTCTTGACAAACATGAATGGATATCTCCTTTTTTTAAGATTTGAGCTTTTTATTTCAATTAGATCTGTATGGCAATAATATGATATTAATTCGGTTTCTGGGCAATAATAAGATTATGCCGGAAAGATGGCCGAGTGGTTGAAGGTGTAGCATTGGAACTGCTATGTAGGCTCTTGTTTACCGAGGGTTCGAATCCCTCTCTTTCCGTTTATGTATTCTCCGCTGGCGTTACCGACCACAATATATCAAATCAAATAACAATTCATTATTCTTATTCCAAGAGTAAAGCCTTTACTTGATAGAAATTCGCTATAGTTTAGTGTGGTACGTAAAATACAAGTATCGGAAAGGCTAAACTAAAAATGCAAACCTTACCATTTGTAATATGTGAAAAAATGTGAGCCAAGGCTCTTAATTTGAATCCATTTATTTTGGGGCAAGATTGTCCGAACCCCTTTTTTGTTAGGCTTAAGTCTGGCGAGAATAGTATTCTACGACTAAGAACTCATTAATTTTCAAACCAAGGCATTTACTATCTATTATTTGATTTACTAATCCTTTATATTGGGATGAGTCAAGAGTCAAATGTTTTGGCAATTCGTCGTAGGAGGATGAAGCAATATAATTTTGAACCAGAGTTTTCGATCTTTGGTTATCCTTCGTAGTAATAATATCTCGGGGTTTGCAACGATAACTTGGTATATCTACTATACGACCATTAACTAAAATATGTCTATGGTTAACTAATTGCCTAGCTCCCGGAATGGTCGAAGCCATACCCAATCGAAAAAGAATGTTATCCAAACGCATTTCAAGTAGTTGTAGTAAAACCTGTCCTGTTGATCCTTTTGCCTTTCCAGCAATATGCACATATCTAAGTAATTGTCGCTCCGTCAGACCATAATGAAAACGTAATTTCTGTTTTTCTTCTAGACGAATACAATATTGGGATTTTTTTTCAGAACGTAATTGCTTTTTCAGATCTCTAGGTCTTTTACTAGTTAGTCCCGGTAAAGCCCCCAGACGGCGTATTTTTTTGAAACGAGGTCCTCGGTAACGAGACATAAAGACTCCTTTATTTTATGAAAGTTTCAATATGAAATTGAAATAATAAATCGAAAATAGGACTGAACTAAATAAAAGAATAAAAATAAAGCAAAATTTATGGAAGTACGACAAAACAAAGTAGAATGAAAAGAATTGTCTCAATATTCAGATTATATAAATATTCAGATTATATATATATAATATATATCTAGGATAGGGAGTTAAGGCTACCTTTTATGATTTGTTCTGTAGAGATCTAATTTCTCGAATCCGTTTTCTTGGAAGACGTCGCGACATAATAGACAAGTGACCTGATATTTGAAGAAAAGGGGAGGAAGGAGAGAAAGAGAAGCTTTTTCAATATTTCGAAGGATCCTCTCAATTATGGAAAAAATCGAACAAAAAACAAATAGAAAGAAGCCGGCTATCGGAGTCGAACCGATGACCGTCGCATTACAAATGCGATGCTCTAACCTCTGAGCTAAGCGGGCTCACATAATCACATAACATAGAAGAAACCGAAATAGTGCATAGGAACTCACAGGTATCTTAGTTAACTATTTTTTGTTTAGCTATTAATTAATATCCTAAATATATTCTATAGAAAATAGAATATATTATATAGAAATATATTCTATATACATATTAGAATATATTCTATATTAGATTCGCTATTATTAATAATCCGTTTTCTATGAATTCCATATTTTCACAACTATCCATTAAGAATTTTCTATTTTACATCTTACTAATTACTATATATCATTATATTTATAATGATTATATTCCTAGTTCTAGGATATAGCATTGAGACCAATAAATATCCAATATTTATTTATATCATATTCGATTTTATATTGAATTAGGAATTCCATTGAAGATTCTATTTATAGTATATATTGATATTCGAAATATATACTAATATTGAAATTTCTCATTTTGATTTTCTTCTTAAAAAAAAGAGGATAAAAAAAGAAGAAAGATGGAATGGAATCCGGATCATAATACGGCATTCCTCAGGTTTTATTCCAGAAGGAAAAGAAATAGCGCCAAAAAAGAATCGATCGTTCCAGTATTCCAAATTAGGCTGGAAAAATGCAGAAAGAAAGTACATAGAAATTCAATGTGAGATATATCCATTCATATTGAATAGTGGATACATCAATGATAGAATCATTTTTGATTGGAACAAAACAAATATAGGTTATTCAAATGAAATGAGAGAGAGAATAGGGATAAAAAGGAGCAGTATATACTAATTCAATATAAGAATTAGTATTTCATTTAATTAGTTTCAAGATAAATAAAATAAAAGAAGGGGTGGGATCACAACATAACGAAGGAAATCTCGGTCTCAAACCAAAGGGGGATATGGCGAAATTGGTAGACGCTACGGACTTAATTGGATTGAGCCTTGGTATGGAAACCTACTAAGTGAGAACTTTCAAATTCAGAGAAACCCTGGAATTAAAAAGGGGCAATCCTGAGCCAAATCCTTGTTTTGCAAAGACAAAAGTTTATTCGAATTCTATAGAATTCTATATATTTAGAATTCTATATATATACAGAATTCTATATATATACAGAGAGAGTTTATTATATATAATATATAGTTCTCTATATATATAGATATATATTTATTTCATATATTTCCTATTTCTATATATATATTTCTATATATATTATAGATAATAAATATAATAGGAATCAAAAAAAGGATAGGTGCAGAGACTCAATGGAAGCTGTTCTAACGAATGGAGTTGGTTGCGTTGCGTCGGTAATAGGAATCTTTATATCGAAATTACAGAAAGGATGACCCTATATACCTAATATAATACGCACGTATACATACTAACATATCAAAGATTAATCATAATCACAACCTTAATCTAGAATTTCTATAAACAAATTTTTCATAGAATGAAAAATCTCAGAATTATTACGAATCCATATCAATCTAAGTTTAAGGAAAAATCGGATATTCAATGATCAAATCATTCACTCCAAAGTCTGATTTATTATTTGAATGAACATTGGAAAAAAAAATGATTAATCAGACGAGAATGAAGAGAGAGTCCCGTTCTACATGTCAATACGGACAACAATGAAATTTATAGTGAGAGGAAAATCCGTCGACTTTAGAAATCGTGAGGGTTCAAGTCCCTCTATCCCCAATAAAACTCTTTTTATTTCCTAACTATTTTTTCGTCGTTGGTGCAAAATTCGCTACATTTCTTGTTCCTTTCAAATGAGTCTCAACGGAAATGCTTCTATGTTATCCCATCACAAGTTTTTTGTACACATAGAAATCAACATATATGGACAAGGAATCCCCATTCATTATGGAACCATTCACAGTCCATATCATTACCCTTAGATTTAGTCTTCTTTTTTTGAAGATAGAAAAAATTCCAGGGACTAAGTAAGATTGGAATGCTTTTTTAGTCCCTTTCATTGACATAAACATGAGTTCTCTAGTAAGATAATGTGCGAAAAGGAGTCGAGTCGGGATAGCTCAGTTGGTAGAGCAGAGGACTGAAAATCCTCGTGTCACCAGTTCAAATCTGGTTCCTGACACACGATTTATCTCTCAATATTCATAGAAATTCATAAGGTAAAAAGGGGTTCGTTGAGATACATATTAATAGCTACATACTTATTCTTATTCATCTAATTGTATTGTATATATATATAATATATATATATATATTTTATATATTTTTGTAAAAATGGGAATTATTCATAATATAATATATCCGAAGTTAGTTAGTTAAAAACCCCAACCAAAGTCTAGTCTAGAGGAGTTGAAGGGTAGAAGTAGATAGAATGTATCTCAGATATAGTACAAATTTCATTCTACCC